TCCCTACACTTTCCCTGACGCTGGCATAAGTTAATGGTGGAGTACATACGACGCGTTACCCACCATGCCGGGCGTTCACTCTAATGGGCTACTGGTTTTTTTTTTTTCTTTTCCTTTCAGTAGACATTTCACAGTGCATACAATCTATTGGATTAAGGTGGGACTCTCATCCTGCTTCAGCGCTAACGTTTCATTAATGAAAGATATTCTTCTATGAATTGCATACCTGATTTCAAGAGCATAATAATGAAATTTTTCCCCTAACATATCATGAATCGCCCCCCTCGGCTTTTGCGGGTTAAACCCCCCCTACCCCCCCAGCACTCCTGAGATAGCCATTAATCCTGTAACCCCCCCGGAACCAGGAAGATCTCATGAATGCATTTTTCAAAAAAGTTGTTTGTAATATTATAATATTGCAAACGTTAACGTAGCTTAACTAAAGCATAACACTGAAGATGTTAAGATAAGTCCTAGAAAGACTTCGTAAACACAAAGGCTTGGTCCTGACTTTACTGTCAGCTTTAACTAAACTTACACATGCAAGTATCAGCATTCCCGTGAGAACACCCCACAGTTTTCCGACCCGAAAACGAGGAGTTGGTATCAGGCACAAATAATTTAGCCCACGACACCCTGCTTTAGCCACACCTTCAAAGGAATTCAGCAGTGATAAACATTAAGCAATAAGTGAAAACTTGACTTAGTTATAAGTACAAAGAGCCGGTAAAACTCGTGCCAGCCACCGCGGTTATACGAGAGGCTCAAGTTGACAATTTAACGGCGTAAAGCGTGATTAAGAAATATAAAAACTAAGGCCGAACACTTTTACAGCTGTTATACGCACTCGAAAGAAGGAAGACCCCCCACGAAAGTGGCCTTAAAATATCTGACCTCACGAAAACTGTGGTACAAACTGGGATTAGATACCCCACTATGCACAACCGTAAACTTTGATAAACCCTTACCTTTTTATCCGCCCGGGGACTACGAGCAAAAGCTTAAAACCCAAAGGACTTGGCGGTGCTTTAGACCCACCTAGAGGAGCCTGTTCTAGAACCGATAACCCCCGTTAAACCTCACCTTTTCTTGTTAACCCCGCCTATATACCGCCGTCGTCAGCTTACCCTGTAAAGGAAATTTAGTAAACAAAATTGGCTTAGCCCAAAACGTCAGGTCGAGGTGTAGCGAATGAAAAGGGAAGTAATGGGCTACATTTCCTGACTCAGGAAACAACGAAATACGCAATGAAACAGAGTATGAAGGAGGATTTAGCAGTAAATAGGAAATAGAGCGTTCTATTGAAACTGGCCCTGAAGCGCGCACACACCGCCCGTCACTCTCCCCGAGCCTATTAATAATTTTAACTAAAACCCTACTTTTGGTAAAGGGGAGGCAAGTCGTAACATGGTAAGTGTACCGGAAGGTGCACTTGGAAAAATCAGAGTGTAGCTAAAAAAGTAAAGCATCTCCCTTACACCGAGAAGGTACTCGTGCAAATCGAATCACCCTGAAACCCAACAGCTAGCTTAAATTTTACTCTAATATATAAATATCTATAACCCCACATATCCTTAATGTTTGAATTAAACCATTTTCCCGCCCTAGTATAGGCGATAGAAAGGGCCCCAACTTAAAGCTATAGAAAAAGTACCGCAAGGGAAGGCTGAAAAAGAAGTGAAAAAACCCAGTAAAGTTCAAAAAAGCAGAGACTTGACCTCGTACCTTTTGCATCATGAATTAACAAGAACACATTAAGCAAGAAGATTCCTAGTTTGACCCCCCGAAATTAAGTGAGCTACTCCGAGACAGCCTAAAACAGGGCAAACACATCTCTGTGGCAAAAGAGTGTGAAGAGCTCCGAGTAGAGGTGATAAACCTACCGAACTTAATTATAGCTGGTTGCCTAAAAAACGAATAGAAGTTCGGCCTTTATTTTTTTAAATTAACATGGAAATTTCTGCACAAAATTAAAGAAAAATAAAGAGTTATTTATAAGAGGTACAGCTCTTATAAACCAAGAAACAACTTTGCAGGAAGGATAAAGATCATATAAAACCAAGGTTAGTGTCTCAGTGGGCCTAAAAGCAGCCACCTGTAAAAAAGCGTTAAAGCTTAAACACTACTTTTCCTATAATACCGATACTTAGTCTTACTCCCCCAAACCTTATTAGGCTATTCCATACCTTATGGAAGAAATAATGTTAATATGAGTAATAAGAGAAAACCTCTCCTAGCACAAGCGTATTTCGGAACGGAAAGACCACCGAAAATTAACGTACCCAACAAAAGAGGGCACTGAAGCAAAAATAGACAACTAGAAAATTCTTCAAACTTTAACGTTAACCCTACACTGGTGTGCAAACAAGGAAAGACCAAGAGAAAAAGAAGGAACTCGGCAAACATTAAATAAAGCCCCGCCTGTTTACCAAAAACATCACCTCTTGAAAACTAAACATAAGAGGCCCCGCCTGCCCTGTGACTAACGTTTAACGGCCGCGGTATTCTGACCGTGCAAAGGTAGCGCAATCAATTGTCTTTTAAATGAAGACCCGTATGAATGGCATAACGAGGGCTTAACTGTCTCCTTTTTCCAGTCAATGAAATTGATCTCCCCGTGCAGAAGCGGGGATAATAACATAAGACGAGAAGACCCTATGGAGCTTAAAACGCAAGAATAGACCAAACCAATAACCTTAAATCAACAAAATAAACCGACTGGCCCCTATTCTAATGTTTTTGGTTGGGGCGACCACGGGGTAAGACAAACCCCCCGCGCAGAATGAAAATACAATTTTCTTATTTAAGGGCGACAGCCCTAAAAATCAGAACCTCTGACTATCTGATCCGGCCAAGCCGATTAACGAACCGAGTTACCCTAGGGATAACAGCGCAATCCTCTTCTAGAGCCCATATCGACAAGAGGGTTTACGACCTCGATGTTGGACCAGGACATCCTAATGGTGTAGCCGCTATTAAGGGTTCGTTTGTTCAACGATTAAAGTCCTACGTGATCTGAGTTCAGACCGGAGTAATCCAGGTCAGTTTCTATCTATGAAATGTTCTTTTCTAGTACGAAAGGACCGAGAAGAAAAGGCCAATGCTTGAAGTAAGCCCTCCCCCTATTCAATGAAGACAACTAAATTGAACAATAGGGCATGCTTACTTTAGGCGAGATAATCCTTTGTTAAGGTGGCAGAGCTCGGACAATGCAAAAGACCTAAGCCCTTTAAACAGAGGTTCAAATCCTCTCCCTAACTTATGCTATCAACCTTATTACTTTCAGTCATCAATCCTTTAATCATAATTATTTTTGTACTTCTAGCCGTTGCCCTCCTCACACTAGTCGAACGGAAAGTACTAAGTTATATACAGCACCGAAAAGGGCCAAACGTAGTAGGACCCTACGGGTTACTTCAACCTATTGCAGACGGGCTAAAACTCTTTACTAAAGAACCTGTAAAACCAGCAACATCTTCTTCCCTTCTTTTTCTCATCACCCCTACCATGGCGCTAACCCTAGCCTTAACTTTATGGACCCCCATGCCCATGCCCTTCCCCATGGCCGACTTAAATCTAAGTGTCTTATTTCTCCTAGCTGTCTCAAGTCTTGCCGTATACTCCATTCTAGGCTCCGGCTGAGCATCTAATTCTAAATATGCCCTCATCGGGGCCCTCCGGGCAGTAGCCCAAACAATTTCTTATGAAGTAAGCCTTGGCTTAATTCTTCTCAGTACAATCATTTTTGCAGGCGGTTTTACCCTACAAAACTTCACCACTGCACAGGAAAATATTTGACTAATTATTCCAGCATGACCCCTGGCCGCAATATGATATATTTCAACGCTAGCAGAAACAAACCGGGCGCCCTTTGACCTAACAGAGGGGGAGTCCGAGCTAGTCTCGGGCTTCAATGTCGAATACGCAGGAGGCCCTTTTGCATTATTCTTTCTAGCAGAATACGCAAACATTCTGCTAATAAATACCCTTTCCGCTGTAATTTTTCTAGGGGCTTTTGTGTCACACTCATTCACCGAACTTACAACCCTTAACATGATCATTAAAGCAACCTTTCTATCAGTACTATTTTTGTGAGTTCGAGCTGCATACCCTCGCTTTCGATACGATAAACTAATACACCTGATCTGGAAAAATTTCCTTCCTCTAACCCTGGCTTTTATTATTTGGCACATATCCGTTATTATTGCTTTAGCAGGCCTCCCTCCCCAGGTTTAACAGGAGCTGTGCCTGAAGTAAAGGACCACTTTGATAGAGTGAATCATAAGGGTTAAACTCCCTTCAACTCCTTAGAAAGAGGGGGTTTGAACCCCACCTTAAGAGATCAAAACTCTTAGTGCTTCCACTACACCACTTCCTAGTAAAGTCAGCTAAATTAAGCTCTTGGGCCCATACCCCAAACATGTTGGTTAAATTCCTTCCTTTACTAATGAGTCCCCACATTTTAACAATTTTTCTATTTTGCCTAGGCCTTGGCACAATAGTAACTTTTTCAAGCTCCCACTGGCTCTTAGCGTGAATAGGACTAGAAATTAATACCTTGGCTATTATTCCCTTAATAGCACAACACCACCACCCCCGAGCTGTAGAAGCAACCACCAAATACTTTTTAATTCAAGCAGCCGCAGCTGCAACCCTGCTATTTGCGGGTATAATTAACGCTTGAATTACCGGGCAGTGATATATTAATGATATAGTACACCCTGTCCCATCAACAGTCATAACTCTAGCCCTAGCATTAAAACTTGGATTAGCTCCCGCCCATGCCTGACTACCAGACGTCCTACAAGGACTAAACCTCAACATTGGCCTAGTCCTCGCCACTTGACAAAAACTGGCTCCTTTCTCCCTTCTTCTTCAAATACAACATTCAAGCCCCTTATTACTTGTTTTTTTAGGCCTGCTATCCACGCTCGTGGGCGGCTGAGGGGGCTTAAATCAGACACAACTACGTAAAATCCTTGCTTATTCATCAATTGCACACCTGGGCTGAATATTGCTAGTACTTCAATTCTCCCCTAACTTAACCCTCTTAACACTGCTGCTTTACTTTGTCATAACTTTTTCAATCTTTTCTCTATTTGCCTTAAACAACTCAACAAGTATTAACTCACTAGCAACTGCTTGAACTAAAGCCCCCGCCCTATCAGCATTGGCCCCCCTCATCCTCCTCTCATTAGGGGGCCTCCCTCCACTAGCAGGCTTTCTCCCTAAGTGAATGATTATCCAAGAGCTATCACATCAAGGAATAGCACTATTTACAACCATCGCAGCATTGTCCGCCCTGTTAAGTCTTTACTTTTACTTACGCCTATCCTATGCCATAACCCTAACTTTTTCCCCAAACAACATTACGGGGGCCCTTAACTGACGCCTATCCAACAAAAGCATTAATTTACCCCTGGCAATCTCATCCTCAGTCACGGTCTTGCTCCTCCCTTTGGCCCCTGCCATGACTTCAATTATTATGCCCTAGAGACTTAGGTTAAACAAACCAAGGGCCTTCAAAGCCCTAAACAAGGGTGAAAGCCTCTTAGTCTCTGATAAGACTTACGGGACACTAACCCACATCTTCTGTATGCAACACAGACACTTTAATTAAGCTAAAACCTTACTAGATAGGTAGGCCTCGATCCTACAAATTCCTAGTTAACAGCTAAGCGCTCAAGCCAACGAGCATCTATCTACTTTCCCCGCCTAGCCGAGCAAAATAGGCGGGGAAAGTCCCGGCAGGCTTTACCCTGCGACTTCAGATTTGCAATCTAATATGTGGACACCTCGGGACTTTGGTAAGAAGAGGACTCAAACCTCTGTTCGTGGAGCTACAACCCACCGCTTAAACCTCAGCCATCCTACCTGTGGCAGTAACTCGTTGATTTTTCTCGACCAATCACAAAGATATTGGCACCCTTTATTTGGTCTTTGGTGCCTGAGCAGGAATAGTAGGCACTGCCTTAAGTCTTCTAATCCGGGCGGAATTAAGTCAGCCCGGGTCTCTTTTAGGAGACGACCAAATCTATAACGTGATCGTAACAGCACACGCTTTCGTAATAATTTTCTTTATAGTAATACCAATCATAATCGGGGGGTTTGGCAACTGACTTGTCCCACTCATAATTGGGGCCCCTGACATAGCCTTTCCTCGAATAAATAATATGAGCTTCTGACTTCTGCCCCCCTCCTTTTTACTCTTATTAGCATCTTCTGGAGTTGAAGCCGGGGCCGGCACAGGATGAACCGTTTACCCCCCACTAGCAGGAAACCTTGCTCATGCAGGGGCATCAGTAGATCTAACTATTTTTTCACTGCACTTGGCGGGTGTTTCCTCTATTCTCGGGGCTATTAATTTTATTACTACAATTATCAATATGAAACCCCCTGCCATCTCACAATACCAGACGCCCCTGTTCGTCTGGGCCGTAATAATCACGGCCGTCCTCCTTTTATTATCCCTCCCAGTCCTGGCAGCAGGAATTACAATATTACTTACCGACCGAAACCTAAACACCACCTTTTTTGACCCTGCCGGGGGAGGTGATCCAATCCTATACCAACACCTGTTCTGATTTTTCGGGCACCCCGAAGTATATATTCTTATCCTTCCAGGGTTCGGCATAATCTCCCACATTGTAGCTTACTACTCTGGGAAAAAAGAACCATTTGGTTACATGGGCATAGTATGGGCCATAATAGCAATCGGCCTACTAGGATTTATCGTCTGAGCCCACCACATGTTTACAGTAGGCATAGACGTAGACACTCGGGCATATTTTACATCTGCAACAATAATTATTGCCATCCCCACTGGAGTAAAAGTATTCAGCTGACTAGCAACCTTGCATGGAGGGGCTATTAAATGAGAAACACCACTTTTATGGGCCCTAGGCTTTATTTTCCTTTTTACGGTGGGGGGCTTAACTGGAATTGTTCTAGCCAACTCTTCATTAGATATTGTCCTCCACGACACTTATTATGTTGTCGCCCACTTTCACTATGTTTTATCAATAGGCGCCGTTTTCGCCATTATTGCTGCATTCGTCCACTGATTCCCTCTATTTTCAGGCTATACACTTCACGATGCTTGAACAAAAGCCCACTTTGGAGTTATGTTTCTTGGCGTAAATCTCACCTTTTTTCCACAACATTTCTTAGGCTTAGCAGGCATGCCACGACGATACTCCGACTACCCGGATGCTTACACCCTATGAAACTCAGTATCCTCAATCGGATCCTTGATTTCCCTTATCGCCGTAATCATGTTCCTTTTTATCATCTGGGAAGCATTCGCAGCTAAACGAGAAGTTTTATCAGTAGAATTAACCACAACTAATGTTGAATGGCTTCACGGTTGTCCCCCGCCTTATCACACCTTCGAAGAACCTGCCTTTGTCCAAATTCGACAGCCCTAAGTACTCGAGAAAGGAAGGAATTGAACCCCCATGAACTGATTTCAAGTCAGTCACATCACCACTCTGTCACTTTCTTAATAAGGCATTAGTAAAATATTACCTTATCTTGTCAAGATAAAATTACGGGTTAGACTCCCGTATGCCTTACTCATGGCTCACCCGTCTCAATTAGGATTTCAAGACGCAGCTTCCCCTGTAATAGAAGAACTTATCCACTTTCATGATCACGCACTAATAATCGTATTCCTTATTAGTACCCTGGTACTTTACATTATTGTGGCAATGGTTACTACTAAACTCACGAACAAATATATTCTTGACTCACAAGAAATCGAAATCATTTGAACCCTCCTTCCTGCTATTATTTTAATCTTAATTGCCTTGCCCTCCCTACGAATCTTATATCTTATAGACGAAATTAATGACCCGCATCTTACTATCAAATCCATAGGACACCAATGATACTGAAGTTACGAGTACACTGATTACGAAGACCTAATATTTGAATCTTATATAGTCCCCACCCAAGACCTCTCCCCTGGTCAATTCCGCTTGTTAGAGACAGACCATCGCATGGTGATTCCGGTGCAGTCCCCCATCCGAATTTTAGTCTCTGCCGATGACGTCCTACACTCATGGGCAGTCCCTAGTCTTGGCGTAAAAATAGACGCAGTTCCAGGGCGCCTTAATCAGACCGCATTCATCGTCTCTCGCCCAGGTATTTACTACGGACAATGTTCCGAAATTTGTGGCGCTAACCACAGCTTTATGCCTATCGTAGTAGAAGCCGTCCCACTAGAACATTTTGAAAACTGATCCTCATTTATACTTGAAGACGCCTCGCTAAGAAGCTAAATAGGGCATAGCGTTAGCCTTTTAAGCTAAAGACTGGTGACCCCCAACCACCCCTAGCGAAATGCCACAACTCGACCCAGCACCTTGATTTTATATTATAGTTATTTCCTGATTAGTATTTATTACACTCATTCCCCCTAAAGTGCTAGCCCACCCAGTTCACAATGAGCCTAGTTCTCAGAGCACAGAAAAGCCAATAACAGACTCCTGAAATTGACCATGATAGTAAGTCTCTTTGATCAGTTTATAAGCCCCACGCTCTTCGGTATTCCACTAATTGTCCTAGCCTTAACCCTCCCTTGACTTCTATTTCCAACACCGTCTGGGCGATGGTTGAGTAATCGCCTTCTAACTTTACAAAACTGATTTATCCTTCAATTTACTAGCCAGATCTTTCTACCTATCAGTCAAAATGGACAAAAATGAGCAGTCCTTTTAACATCCTTAATACTCTTCCTGTTGTCCCTAAATACCTTAGGCCTATTGCCTTACACTTTTACCCCTACAACACAATTATCTATAAACATGGCATTTGCAGTGCCGTTATGACTAGCCACCGTTATCATCGGCATACGTAATCAACCAACGGCCGCACTAGGCCACCTTTTACCAGAAGGAACCCCCACCCTTCTTATTCCGGTCCTCATTATCATCGAGACTATTAGTTTATTCATTCGCCCGCTAGCCCTGGGCGTACGACTGACTGCCAACCTAACAGCAGGGCATCTTTTAATTCATTTAATCGCCACTGCGGCCTTCGTACTTCTATCTTTAATACCTACCGTGGCTATTTTAACTTCAATCTTACTTTTCCTACTCACTCTATTAGAAGTAGCCGTTGCAATAATCCAAGCCTACGTCTTCGTACTACTACTAAGTCTTTATTTACAAGAAAACACTTATGGCCCATCAAGCACACGCTTACCACATAGTAGACCCAAGCCCATGACCTTTAACAGGCGCCGTAGCCGCTTTACTAATAACCTCCGGGTTAGCAATTTGAATACATTACCACTCCACAGTCTTACTGGCACTGGGACTAGTTCTCCTCCTTTTAACTATATACCAATGATGACGAGACATTATTCGTGAAGGGACATTTCAAGGCCACCACACTCCTCCTGTTCAAAAAGGATTGCGCTATGGCATGATCCTATTTATTACTTCTGAAGTCTTCTTTTTCCTGGGATTTTTTTGAGCATTCTATCACTCCAGCCTTGCCCCCACCCCAGAACTAGGAGGATGCTGGCCTCCAACAGGAATTACTACCCTTGACCCCTTTGAAGTGCCCCTACTAAACACCGCTGTTCTTCTAGCCTCCGGTGTAACCGTGACCTGGGCTCATCACAGCATCATAGAAGGACACCGAAAACAAGCTATTCAAGCCCTGGCTTTAACCATTCTTTTGGGTTTTTATTTTACCATTCTTCAGGCAATAGAGTACTACGAAGCCCCCTTCACAATCGCAGACGGAGTTTATGGGTCTACCTTTTTTGTAGCAACAGGTTTTCACGGCCTCCATGTAATTATTGGCTCAACATTCTTAGCAGTATGCTTCCTACGACAAATCTCTTACCACTTCACATCAGAACATCACTTCGGCTTCGAAGCCGCTGCCTGATACTGACATTTTGTTGACGTAGTATGACTTTTCTTATATATCTCTATTTACTGATGAGGCTCATAATCTTTCTAGTATAGCTTAATATAAGTGACTTCCAATCACACGACCCCGGTTAAAATCCGAGGAAAGATAATGAATTTGATAATCACAATAATCTTAATTTATACCACCCTCTCAGTCCTACTAGCCCTAATTTCTTTTTGACTCCCCCAAGCGACCCCTGACCATGAAAAGTTAACCCCTTACGAATGCGGCTTTGACCCCCTCGGATCAGCTCGCCTGCCCTTTTCTCTCCGTTTTTTTTTAATCGCCATTCTATTCTTACTATTTGACCTAGAAATTGCTCTTCTCCTGCCTCTGCCCTGGGGAGGGCACCTCTTAAACCCTACAATAACATTTGCCTGAGCTTCAACCATTCTTCTCCTTCTTACACTGGGCCTCATTTATGAATGAGTTCAAGGGGGCTTAGAGTGAGCTGAATAGGTGGTTAGTTTAATAAAAACATTTGATTTCGGCTCAAACATTTATGGTTAAAGTCCCTAACTTCCTGATGACCCTCTTCTCCTTCACCACCTCTTCTATGTTCATTCTAGGCTTGGCCGGCCTCACTTTCCACCGAGTCCACCTTCTCTCCGCCCTCTTATGTTTAGAAGGGATAATACTATCCCTCTTTCTTGCCCTTTCTTTATGAACCCTCCAATTCAATTCTACTAATTTCTCAGCTTCCCCTTTACTGCTTTTAGCATTCTCTGCATGTGAGGCTAGTGTGGGTTTAGCTCTCCTAGTAGCCACCTCCCGCACCCACGGATCAGACCGCCTTCTCACCTTAAACCTCCTTCAATGCTAAAAATTCTTTCTCCCACAATCATGCTTATGGTATCAATCTGATTTATTCCCCCTAAAAAAATATGATCAACCTCCCTATTGTACAGCTTGACTATCGCCATAATTAGCCTGAATATTTTTTTCATGGAAGAAACGGGATGAACTTGCCTTAGCCTTTATATAGCCACAGACAACCTATCCACCCCGCTACTAGTACTCACATGCTGATTATTACCTTTAATAATTATTGCTAGTCAAAAACACATTCTTCCAGAGCCCATCACCCGCCAACGCACATACATCTCCCTTCTCGTCTCCCTTCAGTTATTTTTAATCATGGCCTTTGGCTCCACCGAACTAATTATGTTTTATATCATATTTGAAGCCACACTCATTCCGACCCTAATTATTATTACACGCTGAGGCAATCAAATAGAGCGCCTAAACGCAGGAACATACTTCCTATTTTATACACTAGCCGGCTCTCTCCCTTTACTTGTGGCCCTTATACTCTTACAAGATGTCACAGGCACTCTTTCCTTCCTATCCTTAAATCACCTGCCCACTATTAAGCTACACTCCTTCTCAGATGCAATCTGGTGGGCCGGTTGTTTAATCGCCTTTTTAGTCAAAATGCCTTTATACGGGGCCCATCTTTGACTACCAAAAGCCCATGTAGAGGCTCCCATCGCAGGGTCTATGGTACTAGCTGCAATTTTACTAAAACTAGGAGGCTATGGTATAATACGAATCATAGTCATTCTTGAGCCCCTTAGTAAAGAAATAGCATACCCATTTATTATCTTAGCATTATGGGGTGTAATTATGACAGGAACAATCTGTTTACGCCAAGCCGACTTAAAATCTTTAATCGCCTACTCGTCAGTCAGTCACATGGGCTTAGTTGCCGCAGGCATTTTAATTCAAACTCCTTGGGGGTTCACAGGGGCCCTAATTTTAATAATTGCTCACGGCTTGACATCCTCGGCCCTATTTTGTTTGGCAAACACTAATTATGAACGAACCCACAGTCGCACAATACTCCTCGCCCGGGGCTTACAGATCCTGTTACCACTAATGACTGCCTGATGATTCCTTGCAAGCTTGGCTAACCTAGCATTACCCCCCTTGCCCAACCTAATAGGGGAACTTATAATTATTACCTCTTTGTTTTACTGGTCCCCTTGAACAATTTTTTTTACCGGCCTTGGAACCCTAATCACAGCCGGCTACTCACTATTTATATTTTTAATGACGCAGCGGGGGCAACTACCAAACCATATCATCACTATAGACCCCTCCCACTCTCGAGAACATCTTTTAATAGCACTTCATCTAATCCCCCTACTTCTCTTAATACTTAAGCCTGAATTAATCTGGGGGTGAACTATTTGTAGGCATAGTTTAATCAAAACACTAGATTGTGATTCTAAAAACAAAGGTTAAAATCCTTTTGTCCACCGAAAGAGGCTCGACAGCAACGATGACTGCTAATTTTCGCCACCCCTGTTAAACCCCGGGGCTCATTCGTTACTGCTCTCAAAGGATAATAGATCATCCATTGGTCTTAGGAACCAAAAACTCTTGGTGCAAATCCAAGTGATAGCTATGCATACCGCCTCTATTATAGCCTCCAGTCTCGTTTTAATTTTTTTTATTCTCCTTTATCCGTTACTTACAACACTCAAACCCACACCAACCCCCTATCAATGAGCAACAAGTCATGTCAAAACTGCCGTCAAAACGGCATTTTTAGTCAGCCTTTTGCCACTATTCTTGTTTATAAATGAAGGGGCCGAAACAATTATTACCTGCTGGTCGTGGACTAACACCCTACTGTTTGATGTTAATATTAGCCTAAAATTTGACCTTTATTCCTTAATTTTTACCCCAATCGCCTTATACGTGACCTGATCAATCCTAGAATTTGCAACTTGATATATACACTCCGACCCATGAATAAACCGATTTTTTAAATACCTATTAGTTTTCCTAGTAGCTATAATTATCTTGGTCACCGCTAATAACATGTTTCAAATTTTCATTGGGTGAGAAGGAGTAGGAATTATATCCTTTCTTCTAATCGGGTGGTGATACGGCCGAGCAGACGCCAATACAGCCGCCCTTCAAGCCGTAATTTATAACCGCGTTGGAGACATCGGACTAATTCTAACAATAGCATGAATCGCCACTAACATAAACTCCTGGGAACTCCAACAAATATTCCTTTTATCTAAAAATATAAACCTCACACTTCCTTTATTGGGTCTAATCCTAGCCGCAACCGGAAAATCAGCACAATTTGGCCTTCATCCCTGACTGCCCTCCGCAATGGAGGGGCCTACACCGGTATCCGCCCTACTTCATTCTAGCACAATAGTAGTAGCAGGCATTTTCCTGCTAATTCGCTTAAGCCCTTTATTAGAGAATAATCAGCTGGCTTTAACCACTTGTTTATGTTTGGGGGCTTTAACCACGCTATTCACTGCTACATGCGCACTGACCCAAAATGACATTAAAAAAATCGTTGCTTTCTCAACATCCAGTCAACTGGGCTTAATAATAGTTACTATCGGCCTCAACCAGCCTCAACTGGCCTTTTTCCATATTTGCACGCATGCATTTTTTAAAGCAATACTTTTCCTATGTTCCGGCTCGATTATTCACAGTTTAAATGACGAACAAGACATTCGTAAAATAGGGGGCATACACCACCTTACGCCCTTCACTTCCTCTTCACTAACTGTTGGAAGCCTTGCTCTCACAGGAACCCCATTCCTCGCAGGATTTTTCTCCAAAGATGCAATCATTGAAGCTTTAAACACCTCATATCTAAACGCCTGAGCCCTAGCCTTAACCTTAATTGCCACTTCATTTACAGCAATCTACAGTATCCGAATTATTTTTTTCGTCTCTATAGGAAGCCCTCGGTTTACAGCTTTGCCCCCAATTAATGAAAATAATCCAACCGTTATCAGCCCTATTAAGCGACTAGCCTGGGGAAGCATCATCGCCGGCCTGCTTATCGCTTCACACATAGACCCCACTAAGACCCCTGTTATATCTATGCCTTTTGTACTAAAAATCGCCGCCTTACTTGTGACCATTACAGGCCTTTTAATAGCATTAGAGTTAGCCTCTTTAACTACTAAACAATTTAAAATCAAGCCTAATACAGGTTATCATCACTTCTCAAACATACTAGGCTACTTTCCCACCACAATTCACCGTTTTGCCCCAAAAATTAACCTGTATCTAGGACAAACAATCGCCACCCAAACTGTTGACCTTGCATGACTAGAAAAAACCATGCCTAAAGCCACCTCAACAATCTCTCTGCCAGCCTCCAAAACAATCGATAACTTACAACAAGGAATAATTAAAACCTACCTGTCCCTCTTTTTTGTAACAACTTTACTCTCCATCCTTCTTTTACTAGCTAAATAACCCGAGTTACACCTCGACTTAGCCCACGAGTAATTTCAAGTACAACAAACAACGTAACTAAAAGTACTAAGCCGCCTAACACTAGTAACCACCCCCCGCAAGAATAAATAAGCCCTACTCCACTTGTATCCCCCCGCAAAACATAAACTTCAGTAATTTCTCCTGCAACTTCCAACATTTCCAAATAGCCCCCCTCCCAAGCAATAAGCCCTGCCGCCCCTACTAAAAAAGCATAAAACAACACAGAACTAAAAACAGCACCACCCCCTCAACTCTCCGGATAAGGCTCGGCTGCTAAAGCAGCCGAGTAAGCAAATACTACAAGCATGCCCCCGAGATAAATTAAAAATAAAATTAAAGACAGAAAAGAAGCCCCATAGCTAGCTAAAACTCCACAACCTGCTGCCGCAACCACTACCAACCCCAAGGCAGCAAAATAAGGAGAGGGGTTCGACGCAACAGCTGCTAGACCAAGAATCAAACCGAACAAACACATGCAAACAATGTATAACATAGTTTCTACTAGGACTTTAACCAAGACCAGTGACTTGAAAAACCACCGTTGTATTCAACTACAGAAACCCTAATGGCAATCTTACGAAAAACCCATCCTTTAGCTAAAATCNCAAACGACGCTTTAGTCGACCTCCCAACCCCCGTAAACATCTCAGGATGATGAAATTTTGGTTCTCTCCTAGGATTATGCTTGATTGCACAAATTTTAACAGGTCTATTCCTAGCAATACATTACACCGCTGACGTCTCTACCGCTTTCTCATCAGTTGCCCATATTTGTCGAGATGTAAACTACGGCTGGTTTATTCGCAATCTACACGCCAACGGCGCCTCTTTCTTTTTCATTTGCTTATACCTGCACATCGGTCGAGGACTGTACTACGGCTCTTACTTATATAAAGAGACCTGAAACGTAGGAGTAATTTTATTCCTCCTCGTAATAATAACAGCTTTCGTTGGTTACGTTCTTCCATGAGGACAAATATCGTTTTGAGGGGCCACTGTCATTACAAACCTCTTATCAGCAGTTCCTTATATCGGAAACACTCTGGTCCAATGAATCTGAGGTGGGTTTTCAGTCGACAACGCTACACTAACCCGCTTCTTCGCATTCCATTTCCTACTTCCATTTGTAGCCGCTGCATTTACAATAGTTCATCTTATTTTCCTCCACGAAACAGGTTCAAATAACCCAATGGGACTAAACTCAAACGCAGAAAAAATCTCCTTCCACCCATACTTCTCCTTTAAAGATATTTTAGGGTTCGCAATCATGCTATTTGCATTAATCTCCCTATCTCTTTTTTCACCTAACTTACTGGGAGACCCTGAAAACTTTACTCCTACCAACCCCCTAGTCACACCGCCCCACATCAAACCAGAATGATACTTTCTATTTGCATACGCCATCCTCCGATCAATCCCTAACAAGCTTGGGGGAGTAATTGCATTATTAGCTTCAATCCTTATTTTAATACTAGTCCCCTTCCTACACACATCAAAACAACGCTCTCTCACTTTCCGCCCACTAGGACAAGCATTATTTTGACTACTCGTAGCCGACGTAATTATTCTAACCTGAATCGGAGGTATACCAGTTGAACACCCCTATATTATTATTGGACAACTAGCATCCGTCCTCTATTTCTCCATTTTCTTGTTTTTCATGCCAGCAGCAGGTCTTATCGAAAATAAAATATTTAATTGAAAATGCATTAATAACTCAACGCAGAGTACCGGTCTTGTAAACCGGATGTTGAAGGTTAAAGCCCTTCTTATTGCTCAGAAAAAGGGGATTTTAACCCCTGCCCCAGACTCCCAAAGCCTGGATTCTAAACTAAACTATTCTCTGCCGAGCTCCGCCCTCACACAAATATGTACATAAACAATATGTACATATATGTATTAACACCATTAATTTATATTAACCATTTCACGAATGCTTGCCTACATTATACAAGTATAACATATAACTAAATAGTCCTACCAAGAAAAAATGAAATCGGAAGTAGACTAAAAGCTAACAATTAAAATATAGTTAAATATTAATTAGTGATGGACGAAATTTAGGACCTAGTTATTAACTCATGAGTGAATATATACCAGGACTCAACAAACTATGATTCCTCCAATTTGCGATGCAGTAAGAGACCACCATCAGTTGATTTCTTAAGGTTAACTCTTCTTGAGGGTCAGGGACAATAATTGTGGGGGTAGTACCTAGTGAACTATTACTGGCATTTGGTTCCTATTTCAGGGCCATATATCGGTTCAT